TTTGTAATTTTCTAATCGTTCCAAATTCTCATAAGTGGCATTAATCAAATTCACCTTTTCTCGTTCTATCTCAGAATATCCATTCACTCGAAACTCATCTGCTTCCATTTCTACTTTCCGTAAGCGAGCCCGGGCTTTTTCGAGCTGCTCAATAGCTCCTCCACGTAGTTCTTCTGAATTTCGAATAGTACTCAAGATTCTTTGTTTTCGATTATCTAATAAATCACTTAATGAAAGTAGATTATCTTCCCATTCATTTCAAAACTTCCATGATCTCTTCCCGAACCAAACATGAATCTTTCGATTCATTTGGCTCTCACGCTCAGTTACTTATGGGGCATTTCCATTGTAATGAACCTATCCTCTCTTCTCTGTTTGTATTCTAAGATATTGAAACTTATACAAGACCAGAATATTTGGAGGACTCTTCCGCCCAGACAACAAAATCTGTAATTGTCAGCAAAGTTGTTTCTTTTTTTTGATTGATTTCTTTTGATTTTTCTTCAAATCCAAAAAATTCTTCTTATTTGATACATAGGTCGTCGATTCGGCATTGGATAAAAAAAGGGCGGGGTACCCATTTTTCCAGGAAATGGTTCAAATCATTTTATCGATATGAGTGTTCTATATCGGATAAATTGCCAACTATTCATTTTGAAACCATCTTCGTACTAACGTAGTGGTAGAAAGAGTACCATGTTGTGCCTGGACTTCAAACGATTTAGTTTTAACCATGTTAATGGTCCCACATTATTGGTTGATAGAGAATCAAAGTTTATTTACCAATGAGTCACGAAATGCTATGGTTCTTACATATGATGTATGAATTTATTCAGAAGTAATTCGTCGAGATCGTGCACCTTTCTTTCCTATAAAAAAAAAATAGAAAGTGCAGCTGGTTGGATCCAACCTATTCTTGAAATACACAACTCGCACACACTCCCTTTCCAAAAAAGATCAATACACCAAGCACTACACTTAGATTTATTGGATTTGTTGCTAAAATATCGGTATTAAACCCGAAACTTCCGGCCGATGACCAGTAACCCACGGAAACAAAAGAATCGGTTATATTTTTCATACGCTCTCCTCTTCCTCTTATAGATAGGACGAACAAAATTGAACAGAGTTCATTTTTTATCACTTCGCCCTTCTTTTTTTGATTGATTTCTTTTTATTAATTTCCTTATTTTGATTAATTTCCTTATTTCCTTATTTTGATTAATTTCCTTATTTATAAATATGAATCTATAAATTTAGAATTTCATTTTCTCAATTGAGAAATGGATTTATTATTTGAATTGAATTGAAGTTCAAAATAAGATACTTATTAGGCCCGGGCCTCATGTCAATTGAGAAATACCTCGTTTGTTACAACGTATCCTAAAAGTAAAAAAAAAAAAAGGGGGGGGGGGGGGGGGGTTCCATTGGACTAAGCAAGTGGCAAGTCCAAGGCAGTAAAATAAGAAAAAATATGTATTTTTCACATTTCTGGGATTAAACAAAAGGATTCGCAAATAAAAGCGCTAATGCCACGACCAGTCCGTAAATTGTTAAAGCTTCCATAAAAGCCAGACTAAGTAATAAAGTACCGCGTATTTTACCCTCTGCTTCTGGTTGTCTCGCGATACCTTCTACGGCTTGGCCCGCAGCAGTACCCTGACCAACTCCAGGTCCAATCGAAGCAAGCCCGACGGCCAATCCAGCAGCAATAACCGAAGCGGCAGAAATCAGTGGATTCATGGTAAGCTCCTCGCACCAAAATAAAGAAATGGTTAATGATACAATCTATCAATGAATTATTACTTAATTATTCCATCACTAAGATCCATTCGGTCGAAATAACTAATAACTCCGAATTGAAGTAATGGTATTACTGAATCATCAGAACTACTTCGATATCTCGTTTTTAGTTCCTATCCATGGAGTCTTTGTAAATTTATACGGTTCTATTTCTTCCATTTCTTTGTTCCGAACCATTCTTTCAATTCTTCGCTCTTTCTCTTGTATATGCTTGACTTCATCTGTTTATTCATTCACATTCAATCTACAGTCACAAACGAAACGGAAAGACTTCTAACGAAACGGAAGAACTTCTATTGGAATCCATCTAAATTCAGTGAGATGGGAAATAGAAATAATATATATATGAATAGTCCGTATATAACTAGTGAATATCTAATATCACATATACATGTGTTTCTTCCATAACGTAAACCATCCGCACCGTATATTGAATCGAATTCTAGAATCCTTTTTCGAAACATACACAGGAGTTGGCTTATAGCCATTCCATAGACCTAGCTCGACCTCCTTAACCTACTTTTTTTAGAATTCCCCAATATCGTACATTTTTCTTACTCCTACTCTAGATCATTGTATATATACATAATTGTATATATACATATATATATTATGCTCCCAAGCGGATTCTCTTGAGCCACCCTGAAATAAGCTTCAAAAAAAAGGATTTTCTTTGTATTTCGAAAGCTATTCAATG